GCTTGATAATGTTGAATTTTTTAGCATTGGGGCGTGGTTTACAAATTCAATAGAGATTTTTAGGCCAAAATTTGGGGCAATTTGCGATGCGTTAATGCGATGTGCATGTATATATAACGCGGATAGCTAGCCCACATCTCAACTTGCTGGCACGCACGTTCTCGAACCTTCCTTGGTTTTGGGGTTTGACAAGGATAACAGGATTTGCTGAGCGTAGGGGGTAGGGGGGTTTGTCGCGCAGAAGCCAAAGGGGGGGCATATAGATAGGGGTAAGTTGAAGAAGGAATATATATGTTATGCACTTGAGTTAAAAATATGTAATTCTTAAGTTATGTCTTTTAATATTTAACCTACTTTAACTTATTCAAGGAATATGTTCAACCTTGATATATTATTTGAGATTACACTCTGATATGCAAGGTGAAAGGTAACCAAAAAGAGGAACCCCTATGCATATAAGAGAATGCTCGGCATGTGGGGTTAATGAGGAGTATGTACTCACTTCATTTAACCGGATGCCAGACAAAATTATCCGAGGGTGGAATACTCCAGTCATGTACGTGAGATAGAAGCCAGATGCAAGTAATAATTCATAATTAACAATCCCCAGTATTATTGTCCCTGATTTTATCATGCAGAATATGCATTTATTTATACCAGTTGGTGGTCTCTTACTACATTAATATAGTTATGTTAAATCTTAGTTGATTATTTCAAGGAAAAATTTGAGTGCCAAATATAGGGGAATAATCTATTTCCCAGGTTAAAATAAATTATTTGTGAGTTTTAATAATTAGGTTTATGTACGTCTTGAACGTTAGTCCTTGCTTTATGGTTAATATAAATGAATGGTGATAATACATATATATGTACTAATGCATTATGTAATATAATGCATATATATGCACTAAACCATATAGGTTACTATCAGAAGATAGTTTAATTTAGAATTCTGGCTTTGGGAGCCAGGGGTGGGAGTTAAAATCTCTCTTTTCTGGGCGCTAGGGGGGAATTTAACCTCCGATCTTCGGATTACAAGACCGATGCTTTTATGCTAAGCTACTAGTGCAGGCTCATTTTAGTGCTTTATTCTCTACTCACCCTGCTAGTGGGCTAAGGATGAGGAATAATGCGAAGTAAAGGACGGATGCAATCTGTCCAATGATAATGTACGGGTGCTCTACGGGCATGCCTCCGATTCATGTGAGGATGATCATGTCCGCTACAAGGGTTCAGAACAAGAATTGGGTAATCGGGCGGAACGTTAGTCCCCGCTGCTTTGATGTGTGTAGAATCGGTACCACCATTAGTACCAGAATAGAGAATAATAGCGCAAGGACCCCACCAAGTTTGTTGGGGATGGACCGCAGGATGGCGTAGGCAAACAGGAAGTATCACTCTGGCTTGATGTGCGGGGGGGTGACAAGCGGATTTGCTGGGGTAAAGTTCTCTGGGTCTCCGAGGAGATTTGGAGAGAACAGTGCTAATGACGTGAGGGCCAATAGCATCACTACAAAGCCTAGAAGGTCCTTATATGAGAAATATGGGTGAAATGAGATCTTATCCGCGTCGGAATTTAGGCCGGCCGGGTTGTTCGAGCCCGTTTCGTGGAGGAAAAGCAGGTGTAGGATGGTTGCGGCGGCGACGACAAATGGTAGAAGGAAGTGGAATGCAAAGAACCGCGTCAAGGTTGCGTTGTCTACCGAGAAGCCTCCCCAGATTCATTGGACGAGGGTATCCCCTATGTAGGGGACTGCTGATAAGAGGTTTGTGATGACAGTGGCACCTCAAAAGGACATCTGTCCCCAGGGAAGGACGTAGCCAACAAAGGCTGTCATTATAACCAACAGGAGTAAGACTACACCGATGTTTCAGGTTTCTTTGTAGAGGTAGGATCCATAGTATAGGCCTCGAGCAATGTGCATGTAGATACAGATAAAGAAGAATGATGCTCCGTTGGCATGAATATTCCGAATAAGTCAGCCGTAATTTACGTCTCGACAGATGTGGACAACCGAGGAGAACGCGGTTGAGATGTCAGAAGTGTAATGCATGGCCAGGAATAGTCCGGTTAAGATCTGGGTAATTAAACAGAGCCCCAGAAGGGATCCAAAATTTCACCAGACAGAAATGTTAGATGGTGTCGGGAGGTCAACTAGTGCGTCATTGGCGATTTTCATTAGTGGGTGAGTCTTTCGTAGGCTTGCCATTACTGTTCTTGTAGTTGAACTACAACGGTGGTTCTTCAAGTCACTGGTCTCGGTTAAAACCCGAGCAAGAATTATGACTTATTCTATGTTTTTATTACTGGTAGCTTTGGTTGTGGGCTTAATTGCTGTTGCTTCTAATCCCACGCCTTATTTTGCTGCTTTAGGTTTGGTAGTAGCAGCGGGGGTGGGGTGCGGGATTTTAGTTGGTTACGGGGGTTCGTTTTTATCACTGGTTCTTTTCTTGATTTATCTAGGGGGAATGCTGGTGGTATTTGCCTATTCAGCGGCTCTGGCCGCCGAGCCCTTCCCTGAGGCCTGGGGGAGTCGCTCCGTGGCCGGATACGTATTAGTTTATCTGCTGGGCGTTGTAATAGCGGCCGGAGTATTCTGAGGGGGGTGATATGAGGGCTCTTGAGTGGTCGTTGATGGTCTGAAGGAGTTCTCCATGTTGCGGGGGGACGTCAGTGGCGTGGCCGTAATATACTCTTTTGGCGGGGGAATGTTGGTCATCTGCGCGTGAGTACTGCTTTTAACGCTACTTGTGGTACTGGAGCTCACTCGAGGTCTAAGTCGCGGAACTCTCCGGGCTGTTTAGACAAGAGTCAGGAGAACGGCCAGGGTTAGGGTCAATAGGAAAATGGTGAGATAAGTTTTAATTATGCCCCGCTGGACGTCACTGGTAATTTTCGATATTATCATCTGGGTTAGCGCCAGCCCCTTTGGCCCCGAAATCTCAAGCCATGTCTGATCAAACTTAGTAGCGACGGACTGTCCCAGGGCTAGATTGAGCTTGGGGGGAAGCCGGTGAATCATTGCGGGAAAGTACCCCAGCATGTTCGAGAAGTGGTGGAGGGGGATGGTTGGGGTAACTTTGACCTGCTTGTTGGTTATAGCTGTAAGTTCAATGGCCACTAGAAGTCCAATAATAGTCACCAGGAGGGCCGCTAGTTTCAAGGTAGTGGGCATCGTCATAATGGGCGTCTTCGAAGGCAGGAAATTGGACGTAATAATGAGGCCTGCAACAATGCTTCCTCAGGCAAGTCGTTTAATCGGATTAATGACCAACGGGTTGTTCTCGTTAATGGGGGATAATGGCAGGAATCGGGGGGACCCCATGGTCACAAAATATACAACTCGGAAGCTGTATACCGCGGTGAATGATGTGGCAATTAGTGTAAGAATTAGGGCCCAGGCGTTGAGGTACGAGGTGTTTAGGGCCTCGATGATAGCGTCTTTTGAGAAGAACCCCGCCAAGAACGGGGTTCCTGTCAGCGCTAGGCTGCCAATCGTAAGATAGGTAGAGGTAGCAGGCATTAAGTTGTGGAGACCTCCTATTTTGCGGATGTCCTGTTCATCATTTAGGCTATGAATGATGGAACCTGAGCACAAGAACAATATGGCCTTAAAGAACGCATGTGTGCAGATGTGAAGGAATGCCAGTTGTGGCTGATTCAGCCCAATTGTAACCATTATCAGGCCCAGCTGGCTGGATGTTGAGAAAGCTACAATTTTCTTGATGTCATTTTGGGTAAGGGCACAGGTGGCTGTGAATAGCGTGGTGAGTGCTCCTAGACAAAGGCAGACCGTGAGGGCCAGATTATTATCCTCTATGAGCGGATGGAGGCGGATCAATAGAAAAATCCCGGCAACGACCATGGTGCTGGAGTGAAGTAGGGCGGATACTGGCGTAGGGCCCTCCATGGCAGAAGGGAGCCAGGGGTGTAGCCCAAATTGGGCTGACTTTCCCGTTGCTGCAAGAATAAGTCCGATTAAGGGAATCGTTATGTCAAAGTTTTTTGACAGGAAGAAGATCTGTTGGATCTCCCAAGAATTAAGATTTATTGCGAATCATGCTATGCTTAAGATTAAGCCGATGTCTCCCACTCGGTTATAAATAACGGCCTGGAGGGCTGCCGTGTTGGCGTCCGCTCGTCCGTACCATCAGCCGATTAACAGGAATGACATAATCCCAACGCCCTCTCAGCCGATGAACAGCTGGAATATGTTGTTGGCTGTGACCAAAGTGATTATGGCCACCAGAAATAGAAGCAGATACTTGAAGAACCGATTTATGTTGGGGTCAGAGTGCATATACCACAGCGCAAATTCTAGGATGGATCAGGTAACGTACAAGGCAATAGGGGTAAAAATGAGGGAGTAGTGGTCGAATTTAAAGCTAATGTTTGTGTCAAACAGGTGTGTATTTATTCATTGCCAGTTTGTGGTGATGCTCTCCGCGCCTTGGTCCAAAAAGATTATGAGTGGGAGGAGGCTGATGAAGAATGAGGTGCTAACAGCGGTCTTAACATATGTACTCGCTCAGTCTGGCTTTTGTAGCTTAGGGCTTAGCGTGGTTAATAGAGGCAGGATAAGAATAGTAAGGACTAGAATAAGTGAAGATGATATAATTAGGGCTGTTGAATTCATAGCTTCCACTTGGATTTGCACCAAGAGTTTTTGGTTCCTAAGACCAACGGATGAACTGTTATCCTTCAGAAGCGTGAGGAAGCCGCGGATTTTAACCGCGGTGCATAAGGATTAGCAGTACTTATTGATTTCTGTCCTTCCTTGGTGAGTAAGGGGGGTCTAACTCCTGTCTTTAGAATCACAATCTAATATTTTGATTAAACTATACTTACTAGAAGCACCAGCCTCATATGAGCTCCGGCTTTACTACAAGGAGAATTACTGGGATTAAGTGAAGGGCCATCAGTAAGTGCTCTCGGGTGTGGAATGGGGGGAGCTTAGTAATGTGGCTTGGTGTTGGGCCCCGCTGAGATATTAGGAACATGTACAGGGAGTAACCCGCGGTAATTAATGTCCCGGCCCCGGTGAGTGCGATGGTTCATGGTGATCAATTAAACAGTGTTGTAATAATCATTAGCTCTCCTATCAGATTTGGGAGCGGCGGCAGTGCGAGGTTGGCCAAGTTGGCGACAAATCACCACACTGCTGTTAACGGAAAGATTATCTGCAGACCACGGGCAAGAATTATGGTCCGGCTGTGGGTCCGTTCATAGGCTGTGTTGGCTAAGCAGAATAGTATCGAAGATACGAGGCCGTGGGCAATTATTAGAATAATGGCTCCCGAGAATCCTCATGGGGTTTGGATCAGGATTCCGCCTGCTACGAGCCCCATGTGGCTTACGGATGAATAGGCAATTAAGGATTTAAGGTCTGTTTGTCGGAGGCAAATTGACCCTGTTATGATGATGCCCCACAGGGCTAAAATAATAAACGGATATACTAATTCCTTGGAGAGTGGATCCAGTATAATTATTATACGCATTATCCCATATCCGCCGAGTTTTAGCAGGACCGCCGCTAGTACTATTGACCCCGCAACTGGGGCTTCAACATGTGCTTTTGGCAGCCAGAGGTGTACTCCGTACAACGGCATTTTCACCAAAAATGCGACCAAGCAGGCGGCCCACCACATCTTGTGGCCCCAGGAGTCTAAGAGTAATGGTTGGGAGTATTGGATTACTAGTATAGACAAGGTCCCCGTAGACTGTTGAAGCAGAAGAAGGGCAACAAGCAGGGGCAGTGACCCTGCCAAGGTATAAAATAGGAAGTAGGTGCCCGCATTGAGGCGTTCAGTTTGGTTTCCCCATCGGGTAATGATAATGAGGGTGGGGATCAGTGTGGCTTCAAACATAATATAGAACATAATAATCTCGGTGGCGCCGAATGCTATGATTAAAAAGGTTTGGAGGGATGCAAGAAGGGTAATATATAGACGCTGCCGGGCGACAGGCTCAGGACTGACATGATTTTGGCTAGCCAGAATTATTAGTGGAAGGAGTCAGCACGTTAGCACTAGGAGGGGGGTTGACAGGGGGTCTGTAGCTAGATATAAATTGGATGTGGCCCACCCGGCTTCTGAGGCTCATTTTAATCACGTGAGGCTAACGAGGGCGATTAGAAGGCTGTGTGTGGTTGTAGCTGTCCACAGCCATTTGGGGGAAACTAGCCAAATTGTTGGAAACAGCATAATAGTGGGGACTAACACCTTTAGCATTGTAGGAGATTAAGGTTTTGTAGGCGGTCGGTTCCGTGGGTTCGAGCCGTGGCTACTAGGAGGGCAAGGCCCGTGCTAGCTTCGCAGGCGGAGAAGGCTAGTAGTAGTATCGGAGCTGCGGAGAAACTTGTTGACTCGAATTGTAAGGCCCACAGGGCCAGTGCAATAAATAGGGATAATATTATTCCCTCTAGACATAGAAGTGCGGAGAGTAGGTGGGTGCGATGGAATGCTAGTCCTATCAGTCCTAAAATGAATGCTGAGCTGAAGCTAAAATGTACCGGTGTCATAAGGGGGTTATGGACTTAAACCATAATTTTCTGAGCCGAAATCAGAGGTCTTGTTTTGGACTAACTCCCTATTCTGCTCATTCTAGTCCGCCCTGGGTTCATTCATAGATTAACCCCAAGGTTAGTAAGATTAAAACTGTAGTGGCTCAAAAGAATGTCCCGGTAGGGTTGTGGAGCTGGTCTCCTCATGGGAGGGGAAGAAGGAGGGCAATTTCTAGGTCGAAGAGGAGGAATAGGATTGCCACCAGGAAGAACCGCAATGAAAATGGTAGTCGGGCAGATCCAAGTGGGTCAAATCCACATTCATAGGGGGAGAGCTTTTCTGCGTCTGGGTTCATTTGTGGCAACCAGAAAGACACGACTGCCAGGATTGAGGATAGGGCTACTGCAATGGTGAAAATAGTTATAATTAAGTTCATTATCTTTCCCTGGGATTTAACCAAGACTAAATGATTGGAAGTCACTTGTACTAACTTTAATACTAGAAAGATTATGAGCCTCATCAATAGATGGATACGTAGAGGAATAGTCACACTACGTCGACAAAGTGTCAGTATCAAGCTGCGGCCTCAAAGCCAAAGTGGTGTTCGGATGTAAAGTGGTATTGGACTTGGCGAAGAAGGCAAACTGCGAGGAATGATGAGCCAATAATGACATGTAGTCCATGGAATCCGGTGGCTACGAAGAACGTAGAGCCGTACACGCCGTCTGCGATTGTAAAAGGTGCCTCGTAATACTCCATGGCCTGAAGGGCAGTGAAGTAGAGCCCCAGCAGAATCGTGAGTGCGAGGGACTGGATAGCCTGTTTTCGCTCGCCCTCCATGATGCTGTGGTGGGCTCATGTGACTGTTACTCCTGACGCCAATAGGACTGCTGTGTTGAGGAGGGGAACTTCAAAGGGGTCAAGCGTAATAATTCCTGTTGGGGGTCAGCACCCCCCAAGTTCTGGTGTTGGTGCCAGACTTGAGTGGTAGAAGGCCCAGAAGAACCCTAAGAAGAAAAATACTTCTGAGGTGATGAACAGAATCATTCCGTAACGTAGGCCCTTTTGCACCGGCGGTGTGTGATGACCTTGGAATGTCCCCTCTCGAATAATATCACGTCATCACTGGAACATTGTAAGAAGCAGGAGAACTAGTCCGAGGGTTATAAGTGTTGTTGAATGGAAGTGAAACCAGATTGCTAGGCCAGATGTTATTAACAGAGCGCCGATGGCTCCGGTTAGTGGTCATGGGCTTGGATCAACCATATGATATGCATGTGCTTGGTGGGCCATTAGACGTTCTCTTGCAGATAGAGACTTAGGAGTAGGACAAACACATAGGCTTGAATCATTGCTACTGCAACTTCCAGGAGTGTTAGAAGGAACAGGACGGCGGCGGTTAGGATGGCCACCGTTGGCATCATTGGTAGTAGAACAAAGACAGCCGTGGCAATAAGCTGAATTAATAAGTGGCCTGCAGTTAAGTTGGCAGTAAGTCGGACGCCTAGGGCTAGTGGCCGAATAAAGAGGCTAATGGTTTCGATGATAATTAGCACGGGAATTAGGGGGATGGGTGTTCCTTCCGGCAGAAGATGTCCGAGAGCAACTGTTGGTTGGTTTCGCATTCCGATAATTACGGTGGCAAGTCATAGAGGCACGGCAAATCCCATATTTAACGATAGTTGAGTAGTTGGGGTAAAGGTATAGGGGAGGAGGCCCAACATGTTAATGGTAATAAGGAACACCATTAGTGAGGCTAGAATAAGTGCTCACTTGTGTCCCCCTACATTTAAGGGCATTATTAATTGGTTGGTAAACCGGTTAATAAATCATGTTTGGACAGTAATAAGTCGGTTGTTAATTCATCGAGATGGCGGGGTCGGGAAGAGAAGTCATGGGAGTGCAATTGCAATAGCAATAAGTGGAATCCCCAAGAGGGATGGGCTTGCGAACTGGTCAAAGAAGCTTGCTATCATGGTCAGTCTCAGGATTCTGTTTTGTGTTTCTCCTCACTTATGGGGGCGGGTTCATTTGGCGTTGTGTGATTTAAGACTTTGGTTGGAATAATGGTAAGAAAAATAACTCATGAAAACACTAGAATTGCAAATCAGGGATTGGGGTTTAATTGAGGCATTTCACTAGAGGTGGTCGGTAGGCACCAAACTTTGGCTTAAAAGGCCAACGCTTTGTCCAATAATTAGCTTTCTAGTGAGGCGTCTTCTAGTATAAGTGACGATCAGCTCTCGAAGTGTTCCAGTGGGACTGCTTCTACTACAATAGGCATAAAGCTGTGGTTTGCCCCGCAGATCTCAGAACACTGTCCGTAAAATACACCTGGGCGTGAGGCAATGAAGGCTGTTTGATTTAGCCGGCCGGGCACCGCGTCTATTTTTACGCCTAGGGATGGAACGGCTCAAGAGTGTAACACGTCTTCGGCAGACACTAGGACACGGACGGGCGACTCTATGGGAACAACCATTCGGTGGTCCGTTTCCAGGAGCCGGAATTGGCCAGGTGTGAGATCTTGGGTTGGAATTATATAGGAGTCGAAGCCCAGATCCTCGTAATCCGTGTATTCGTAGCTTCAGTACCATTGATGTCCCATGGCTTTAATCGTTAGGTGGGGGTCGTTGATTTCGTCTATAAGATATAAAATCCGAAGAGAGGGGAGAGCGATCAAAACTAGGATGACGGCTGGTAAGACAGTCCATACGATTTCGATTTCTTGGGAGTCTAAAATGTATTTGTTTGTAAGTTTGGTTGAAACCATTGCAATAATAATATAAAGTACCAGAGTACTAATTAAAAACACAATTATTAGGGCGTGGTCATGAAAGTGAAGAAGTTCTTCTATAACGGGTGATGCCGCGTCTTGGAATCCTAGTTGCGTGGGATGTGCCATTAAGCCTTGGGCTTAAGACATACAGGGGTTTAACCTGCAATTTCACCTCGACAAGGTGATGTAATCTGCGTATTTTACTAATGTCTTTAGAAGAAAGTGACAGAGTGGTTATGTGACTGGCTTGAAACCAGTATACGGGGGTTCAATTCCTTCCTTTCTCGTTAGTTTGATTGAACTTGTACGAATGCGGGCTCCTCAAATGTGTGGTACGGAGGAGGGCAGCCATGGAGTCATTCTACGTTAGTTATGGTTAGTTCTACTGAGGATACTTCTCGTTTAGCGGCGAAGGCTTCTCATAAAATAAATAGGAATATAATCACTGCTACGAGGGAGATGAGTGAGCCAATGGATGATACTGTATTTCACAGGGCGTAGGCGTCCGGATAGTCGGAGTATCGTCGTGGCATCCCTGCCAGGCCTAGGAAGTGTTGTGGGAAAAACGTAAGATTAACGCCGATGAATATAACCCCGAAGTGAATCTTCGTTCAGGTGTCGTTTAAAGTATATCCTGTAAAGAGCGGGAATCAATGAACAAAAGCTGCTATGATGGCAAACACGGCACCCATCGATAGTACATAGTGGAAATGTGCAACTACGTAGTATGTATCGTGGAGAACGATGTCGAGCGATGAATTAGCTAGAACAATTCCTGTTAGTCCACCTACTGTAAAAAGGAAAATAAACCCGAGGGCCCATAGCATGGGGGTTTCTCATTTAATAGACCCCCCATGAAGTGTGGCTAGTCAGCTAAATACTTTTACGCCTGTTGGAATGGCAATAATTATTGTTGCGGATGTAAAGTATGCACGAGTGTCTACGTCCATTCCAACGGTGAACATGTGGTGGGCTCATACAATAAACCCTAGAAGGCCGATGGCCATCATGGCTCATACTATTCCCATGTAACCGAATGGTTCCTTTTTGCCGGCGTAATAGGCTACGACATGTGAAATAATTCCGAACCCGGGTAAAATGAGAATATATACTTCTGGGTGGCCGAAGAATCAGAATAAGTGTTGGTATAAGATTGGGTCTCCTCCCCCTGCCGGATCAAAGAAGGTAGTATTTAGGTTTCGGTCTGTAAGGAGCATTGTAATTCCAGCCGCTAAGACTGGTAGGGACAGGAGAAGAAGTACGGCTGTTACAAGTACGGCTCAAACAAATAGAGGTGTTTGGTACTGAGAAATGGCTGGTGGTTTCATATTAATGGTTGTGGTGATAAAATTAATTGCGCCTAAAATTGAGGACACACCTGCTAAGTGAAGTGAGAAGATTGTTAGGTCTACGGATGCTCCTGCATGGGCAAGATTGCCTGCGAGTGGGGGGTAGACTGTTCATCCTGTACCGGCTCCGGCCTCAACGCCAGAGGAGGCTAGGAGCAGGAGGAAAGAGGGGGGTAGGAGTCAGAAGCTTATATTATTTATTCGGGGGAAGGCTATGTCCGGTGCCCCAATCATTAGTGGCACGAGTCAGTTTCCAAACCCTCCGATAAGAATTGGCATTACTATAAAGAAAATTATTACGAAGGCATGGGCAGTAACAATAACATTATAAATTTGATCGTCGCCCAGAAGTGATCCCGGTTGACTCAGTTCGGCTCGAATGAGAAGGCTTAAAGCGGTTCCCACTATTCCGGCTCAGGCACCAAATACAAGATAAAGGGTGCCAATGTCTTTGTGGTTTGTAGAAAAGAATCAGCGTGTAATTGCCACAGGTAGGGTAGCCGAGTGCCCAGGCGGTGGGTTGTAGCCCCGAAGACAGAGGTTTAAGTCCTCTCCCTATCACCAGCCCCGTGGTGAAGAAACATGTTGGATTGCAAATCCAGAGACGTAGATTAACAGTCTGCCGGGGCTTTTCCCGCCTTACCAGGCTATAGGCGGGAAAAGTAGATGGATGCTCGCTGGCTTGAGCGCTTAGCTGTTAACTAAGAGTTTGTAGGATCGAGGCCTTCCCATCTAGTAAGGCCTTAGTTTAATAAAAACATTTGATTTGCAATCAGAAAATGCAAGATAGACTCTTGTAGGTCTTATCAGGGACTAGAAGATTCTCACTTCTACTTAGAGCTTTGAAGGCTCTTGGTCTAATGTTATCCTAAGTCCCTAGGTGGCTAGCATTAGGATGGTTGGAGCCAACGGCAAAAGCCCTAGGGCAATTGTAGTGGACAGCGCGAGCGGGAGGGAGGATTGGGTTGCTCGGGTCCGCCAGGGGGTGGTCGAGTAGGTTGTGTTGGGGGAGATCGTCAGGGTTATAGCATAACAGAGGCGTAAATAGAAGTAGAGGCTTAGCAAAGCAGCCAAGGCTATAAAGGTGGCGGTGATTGGAAGATCCTGCTTTGCCAGCTCCTGGAGAATTAGCCACTTTGGTATAAACCCGGTAAGCGGCGGTAGGCCCCCTAACGACAACAGCACAAGGGCAGTGGTCGCCGTCAAAATTGGGCTCTTTGACCAAGTTATTGAGAGAGTGTTAATTTTTGTGGCGGAGGACAGTTTAAGCGTGAGGAATGCTGCGGATGTTAGGAAGATGTAGGTCCCTAGGGCAACGAGGGTAAGCTGTGGGGCATACTGGAGAACGATAATTATCCAGCCCATGTGTGCAATTGAGGAGTAGGCCAGAATCTTCCGTAGTTGGGTTTGGTTCAATCCGCCCCATCCTCCGACGATGGTAGAGGCGGCTCCCAAGGCAGTCAAAAGTGTGGGATCCACGGCCTGGGCAGTCTGAATAATTAGGGCAAACGGGGCAAGCTTCTGCCATGTTGAGAGGATTAGTCCTGTTGAAAGGTCCAACCCCTGTAGAACTTCTGGTATTCAGAAGTGCATTGGTGCAAGTCCAATTTTAAGTGCCAAGGCAGTTATAATCATCGTGCTGGCAAGGGGGTTTGACATGTCGTTCATATCCCACTCACCTGTAATCCATGCATTAGTTGTGCTGGCAAACATAATCATCGCCGCGGCGGTGGCCTGGGTGAGGAAATACTTTGTGGTGGCTTCCACCGCGCGGGGGTGGTGATGCTGTGACATTAAGGGAATAATTGCCAGGGTATTAATCTCTAGTCCTATCCAGGCCAAGAGTCAGTGGGAGCTAGCAAAGGTTAGGGTGGTGCCCAAGCCCAGGCTGGACAGTAGAACTGCAAGTACATAGGGATTCATTGATGGAGGAGGGACTCTAACCGTCATGTTCGGGGTATGGGCCCGAAAGCTTAATTAGCTGACCCCATCATAGAAAGTGGTGTAGAGGAAGCACTAAGAGTTTTGATCTCTTGGGCATGGGTTCGATCCCCTTCTTTCTAAGAACTGAGGGGATTTTAGCCCCTATAGGCCACTCTATCAAAGTGGTCCCTAGGCATTCGGGCACAGTTCCTGAATTACAGTTGTGGGGGTAGACCCGCTAGCGCGATCGGTAGAGCGATATGTCATAGTACCAAGGCCAACGTCAGGGGGAGAAAATTCTTTCACACGAGATGCATGAGTTGATCATATCGAAACCGCGGGTAGGAGGCTCGGACCCAGAGGAAGACAATAGACAGTAGTGCGGCCTTGGTCATGAGGCTAATAGTGGTCAACTCTGGGAGGTGGTGGATGTGGGATGCTCCTAAGAATAGTACTGCTGACAGGGTATTCATTAGTAGAATATTCGCATATTCAGCCAAGAAAAATAGGGCAAATGGTCCACCCGCATATTCTACGTTGAAGCCAGAGACTAGCTCCGATTCCCCCTCCGTCAAGTCAAATGGGGCCCGGTTTGTCTCTGCGAGGGTTGAGATATACCATATTGCGGCCAATGGTCAGGCGGGGGCTAATAATCAGATGCTTTCTTGGGCCGTGCTGAAGGTCTGAAGCGTATAACCGCCCGAGAAAATAATGACCGAGAGAAGGATAAGCCCGAGACTTACTTCATAGGAAATTGTTTGGGCCACTGCTCGCAGAGCCCCAATGAGTGCGTACTTTGAATTAGATGCTCATCCCGAGCCCAAGATGGAGTATACCGCGAGGCTTGATAAGGCCAGGATAAACAGGACCCCCAAGTTGAGGTCAACCACTGGGTACGGCATGGGCATGGGTGCTCATAGCGTCATGGCAAGGGTCAGCGCAAGGATGGGGGCAGCTAAAAACAGAAATGGTGAAGACGTAGAGGGGCGGACCGGCTCCTTAATAAATAGCTTTACACCGTCGGCAATGGGCTGTAGGAGGCCGTAAGGCCCCACTACATTTGGTCCTTTCCGGAGCTGCATGTATCCTAGCACTTTGCGTTCAATTAGGGTCAAGAAGGCTACTGCTAGCAGAACGGGGACAATATAGGCTAGGGGGTTAATCAGGTGATTTATCAGAGTGTTTAGCATAACTGGGAAGAGGATTTGAACCTCTGGTTTAAAGGGCTTAGGCCTTTCGCAATTTACCATGCTCTGCCACCCCAGTATGTCCTTATTTTGGGCGGTTGGGGTTTGGCCCTCCCTTTATCTAATTTATTTGTTTTCATTAATTAGGGGTGGGGCGTGCTTCAAGTATGGGCCCCCCTTTTCCGATCCTTTCGTACTGGGAAAAGTAGCGTTACAGATAGAAACTGACCTGGATTACTCCGGTCTGAACTCAGATCACGTAGGACTTTAATCGTTGAACAAACGAACCCTTAATAGCGGCTGCACCATTAGGATGTCCTGATCCAACATCGAGGTCGTAAACCCCCTCGTCGATATGGACTCTGGGAGAGGATTGCGCTGTTATCCCTAGGGTAACTTGGTTCGTTGATCGACTAATTAGCCGGATCATATTTGGTCAGATGTTCTGTGGCTTAGAGATGTCTCTCTTAGTTCTAGGGGGGCTAGCCCATTCCACTCGGAGGCTCGTTTTTCCTCCGTGGTCGCCCCAACCGAAGGTAAAACTTCAGATTCCATTAAGTTCCTGCTCTTTGTTGAGTCGCTTGACATGGTTGAATCTTGTACCTTAAGCTCCAAAGGGTCTTCTCGTCTTGTATGGTTATACCCGCTTCTGCACGGATAGATCAATTTCACCGACTTGAAGGGGGAGACAGTTAAGCCCTCGTCTAGCCATTCATACAGGTCTCTATTTAAAAGACAAGTGATTGCGCTACCTTTGCACGGTCAAAATACCGCGGCCGTTGAACCCGTAGTCACTGGGCAGGCTGGACCTCCTATACTCAGTTCAGTCGCAGGAGGCGATGTTTTTGGTAAACAGGCGAGGCTTGTGTTTGCCGAGTTCCTTCCCTTTCTTTTAGTCTTTCCTTTAAAAATAGCACTCCAGTGTGGGGTCAACGATTGGCTAATTGTGGGCCTTTCCTGATTTTCTCGTAATTCACATTACTCTCTTTGGTTGGGTTCGTTAATTTCCAGCGGCTTGTCCGATCTGGTTTACACTTGTGCTTGGAGAAGAGCAGGTCTTCTTGTTACTCATTTTAGCATAATCTCTTCCATGTGGGCATGGGACAGCCTGATACTGCTAGGGGAATAAGATTTTTTATCAGTATAATAAACTTTGTACTGTCCGAGCTTTAACGCTTTCTACTTAGGTGGCTGCCTTTAGGCCCACTAAAACAGTATGTTTTAGACATTATGATCTTTATCCTGCTGTGAAGGTTGTATCCTTTGTTAGAGGGGCTGTACCCCCTTTAACTAACTCTCATATGTTTCTCTTCATCTTGATGTTGTGTCTACTGATTTGAGGAATATGAGGCTGAACTTCTATCCATTTCTCAGGCAACCAGCTATCACCAGGTTCGGTAGGTCTGTCACTTCTACCCGGAGCTCTCCCCACTCTTTTGCCACAGAGACGGGTTAGCCCTAAATTTAAATAGGCTGTCTCGGGGTAGCTCACCTGGTTTCGGGGTTTCAAACTAAAGGTCTCTTTGCTTGAGGGTGCTGGCTAAATCATGATGCAAAAGGTACAAGGTTTAGTCTTTGTTTTTTAGCGCTTATATGGGTTATTTCATTTCTCTTTCAGCTTTCCCTTGCGGTACTCTCTCTATTGCTTTAGGTGGCGCCTTTTCTGTCTCCCATACTCAGGCAAAAAAATGGTTTAATTCGTAGTGTTAGGTCACGTTTCGTTATTAACATTGTTAGGTTATATTAGTGGTCAAGCTAGCTGTTTGGCTCAGGGCGATCCAACTTGCATGGATGTCTTCTCGGTGTAAGTGAGATGCTTAACTAACTCAGCCACACCCTGGGTTTAATCCAAGTGCACCTTCCGGTACACTTACCATGTTACGACTTGCCTCCCCTTGTCAGTGCTTTGGTGTTAATTATCCTTGTTGCGTTTCGACAGGGGAGAGTGACGGGCGGTGTGTACGCGCCTCAGAGCCGGGTTCAAGAGGACACTCTGCTTCCTCTTTACTACTAAATCCTCCTTCAAGCACTATTTCATGTTGCGTGTCCGTAGTGTTCTGTGATAGAAAATGTAGCCCATTTCTTCCCACTTCGTGCGCTACACCTCGACCTGACGTTCTGGGCTGTGCCCATTCTGCTTACTTTTATTGCCTTCACAGGGTAAGCTGACGACGGCGGTATATAGGCTGGGATGGCTAGAAATGGTGAGGTTTAACGGGGGTTATCGGTTCTAGAACAGGCTCCTCTAGGGGGGTCTGAGGCACCGTCAGGTCCTTTGGGTTTCAAGCTAATGCTCGTAGTACCCGGGCGGACATCTAATTGTAGTCGGATGTCTGGGTTTACGGCTGAGCATAGTGGGGTATCTAATCCCAGTTTGTTCCTCAGCTTTCGTGGGGTCAGGTGGGTTTTATTAAAGCTACTTTCGTGTAACGGGACTTCGGACACCTAGAAGCGTATGACGGCCAAAGGGCCATTTGGCTTTAAAAATGATTTTGCTCTCCTTAACCACCCTTTACGCCGTGGTTCCATCAACTAGGGCCTCTCGTCTAACCGCGGTGGCTGGCACGAGTTTTACCGGCCCTCTTAACCCTAACTGAGTCAAGTTTTCACTCATGGCTTAATATTTATCACTGCTGAATTCCCTTGGGGGTGTGGCTTGGCCAGGCGTCTTGGGCTAAAAATTTGTGCCTGATGCCCGCTCCTCGAGCCCCGGGAGGGGGATTAAGGGCATACTCACGGGACTGCGGAGACTTGCATGTGTAAGTTGGGTAAGAGCTGATAATAAGGTCGGGACCATGCCTTTATGCACGCGGAGTTTTTTAAGACCCATCTTAACATCTTCAGTGTTATGCTTTGAATTAAGCTACGCTAGC